GTCTCCGTAGCTTATCAACCAAAGCATGGCACTGAAGATGCCAAGATGGCTGCTACATGCGCCCGAAGACAAAAGACTTAGTCCTAACCTTACCGTTAATTCTTGCTAGACACATACATGCAAGTATCCGCGCCCCAGTGTAAATGCCCTCGAGCCCTTACTGAGGAGAGAGGAGCGGGTATCAGGCACACACAACTGTAGCCCAAGACACCTTGCTCAGCCACACCCCCACGGGTACTCAGCAGTAGTTAACATTAAGCAATAAGTGCAAGCTTGACTTAGTTATAGCAATCCCAGGGTTGGTAAATCTTGTGCCAGCCACCGCGGTCACACAAGAGACCCAAATTAACCGTATACGGCGTAAAGAGTGGCACTATGATATCACAATGACTAGGATTAAGATGCAACTAAGCTGTCATAAGCCCAAGGTGCACTTAAGATCGCCCTTAAGATGATCCTAGTACCTCTGATTGATTTAATCCCACGAAAGCTAGGGCACAAACTGGGATTAGATACCCCACTATGCCTAGCCCTAAATCTCGATGCTTGCCGTACCAAAGCATCCGCCCGAGAACTACGAGCACAAACGCTTAAAACTCTAAGGACTTGGCGGTGCCCCAAACCCACCTAGAGGAGCCTGTTCTATAATCGATAACCCACGATTCACCCGACCACCTCTCGCCAAAGCAGCCTACATACCGCCGTCGCCAGCTCACCTTCCCTGAAAGCCTAGTAGTGAGCACAATAGCCCAACCTGCTAACAAGACAGGTCAAGGTATAGCCCATGAGGTGGGAGAAATGGGCTACATTTTCTACGATAGAAAACCCACGAAAGGGGACATGAAACAGCCCCCGGAAGGCGGATTTAGCAGTAAAGCGGGACAATAGAGCCCCCTTTAAGTTGGCTCTGGGGCACGTACATACCGCCCGTCACCCTCCTCACAAGCCACCAACAACCATAACTAATAAACCTTATGGCTAAAGATGAGGTAAGTCGTAACAAGGTAAGTGTACCGGAAGGTGCACTTAGCATACCAAGGCGTAGCTATAAAATAAAGCATTCAGCTTACACCTGAAAGATATCTGCTAAGTACCGGATCGTCTTGAAGCTTACTCTAGCCCAACCATACTGCACACGCAGCAACGGAAAAAATTCACTTTACTACCTAACTAAAACATTCTTTAAACTTAGTATAGGCGATAGAAAAGAACCCCTGGCGCGATAGAAATTTTGTACCGTAAGGGAAAGATGAAATAACAATGAAAACCCAAGCAATAAACAGCAAAGATTAACCCTTGTACCTTTTGCATCATGATTTAGCGAGAACAACCAAGCAAAATGAATTTAAGCTTGCCCCCCCGAAACCCGAGCGAGCTACTTGCAAGCAGCTACCCCTGAGCGAACCCGTCTCTGTTGCAAAAGAGTGGGATGACTTGCCAGTAGAGGTGAAAAGCCTACCGAGCTGGGTGATAGCTGGTTGCCTGTGAAATGAATCTTAGTTCCCTCCTGACCCCTCTTCCTCGGACACAAACCCTAGCCCATATGTAGTGAGTCAGGAGCAATTTAAAGGAGGTACAGCTCCTTTAAAAAAGAATACAATCTCCACTAGCGGATAACTACCCAGCTTCCTCCCGTATTGTAGGCCTTCAAGCAGCCATCAATAAAGAGTGCGTCAAAGCTCCACACACAAAAATTCAACAATAACATGACTCCCTTTCCACCAACAGGCCAATCTATGTTAATAGGAGTATTAATGCTAAAATGAGTAACTAGGGCTACCCCCTCAACTAAGCGCAAACTTACATCCTCACATTATTAACAGATATGAACAATACCTCAATTAAGACAAGACTAGAGTATTGACCCGCCCTGTTACCCCAACTCAGGAGCGCACATTTAGAAAGATTAAAATCTGTAGAAGGAACTAGGCAAACCCAAGGCCCGACTGTTTACCAAAAACATAGCCTTCAGCCCACCAAGTATTGAAGGTGATGCCTGCCCGGTGACATAACGTTTAACGGCCGCGGTATCCTAACCGTGCAAAGGTAGCGCAATCAATTGTCCCATAAATCGAGACTTGTATGAATGGCTAAACGAGGTCTTAGCTGTCTCCTACAGATAATCAGTGAAATTGATCTTCCTGTGCAAAAGCAGGAATATCCACATAAGACGAGAAGACCCTGTGGAACTTAAAAATCAGCGACCACCACACACAAACATAACCCTACCAGGCTCACTGCCCTCAAACTCTGGTCCGCATTTTTCGGTTGGGGTGACCTTGGAGAAAAATAGACCCTCCAAAAATAAGACCACATCTCTTGACCAAGAGCAACTCCTCAACGTACTAACAGTAACCAGACCCAATACACTTGATCAATGGACCAAGCTACCCCAGGGATAACAGCGCAATCTCCTCTAAGAGCTCGCATCGACGAGGGGGTTTACGACCTCGATGTTGGATCAGGACATCCTAATGGTGCAGCAGCTATTAAGGGTTCGTTTGTTCAACGATTAATAGTCCTACGTGATCTGAGTTCAGACCGGAGCAATCCAGGTCGGTTTCTATCTATGATACACTTTCTCTAGTACGAAAGGACCGAGAAAGTAGGGCCAATACCACAAGCACGCCCTCTCCCCAAGTAATGTACCCAACTAAATTACCTACGGACACCCCACATTACTATTCCTAGAAAAGGACCAGCTAGCGTGGCAGAGCTTGGTAAATGCAAAAGGCTTAAGCCCTTTACCCAGAGGTTCAAATCCTCTCCCTAGCCCCCATGGCCCGTCCACCTGCCCTAACTTATCTTATCATGTCCCTATCCTACGCAATCCCAATCTTAATTGCCGTGGCATTTCTAACCCTGGTTGAACGGAAAGTCCTGAGCTACATACAGGCTCGAAAAGGTCCAAACATTGTAGGCCCATTCGGACTGTTACAACCTGTGGCTGACGGGGTTAAACTATTCACCAAAGAACCAATCCGTCCATCTACTTCCTCCCCATTCCTCTTCCTTATAACCCCTATACTAGCCCTTCTTTTAGCACTTACTATCTGAATCCCTCTTCCTCTTCCATTCTCCCTAACCGACCTAAACTTAGGCCTCCTCTTCCTCTTAGCTATATCCAGCCTAGCGGTCTACTCAATTCTATGATCAGGTTGAGCCTCAAACTCAAAATACGCCCTAATCGGGGCTTTGCGAGCGGCAGAACAGACCATCTCCTATGAAGTAACACTAGCCATTATTCTCCTATCCGTAATCCTACTTAGCGGAAACTACACCTTAAATACCCTGGCCATCACCCAGGAGCCCCTCTACCTTGTCTTCTCCTCATGACCCCTTGCAATAATATGATATATTTCAACCCTTGCTGAAACAAATCGCGCTCCCTTCGATCTCACAGAAGGAGAATCAGAACTAGTATCCGGGTTTAACGTAGAATACGCTGCTGGGCCATTCGCCCTATTCTTCCTAGCCGAATACGCAAACATCATACTAATAAACACACTAACTGCCATCCTATTCCTAAACCCAAGCTCACTAAACCCCTCACAGGAATTATTCCCCATAATCTTAGCCACAAAGGTCCTACTGCTCTCTTCGGGCTTCCTATGAATCCGTGCCTCCTACCCACGATTTCGCTATGATCAACTCATACACCTGCTTTGAAAGAACTTTCTCCCACTAACACTAGCACTATGTCTTTGACACACTAGCATACCAATCTGTTACGCAGGCCTACCTCCTTACTCAAGGAAATGTGCCTGAACGTAAAGGGTCACTATGATAAAGTGAACATAGAGGTATACCAGCCCTCTCATTTCCTAAACAATACTTAGAAAAGTAGGAATCGAACCTACACAAGAGAGATCAAAACTCCCCATACTTCCTTTATATTATTTCCTAGTAAGGTCAGCTAACAAAGCTATCGGGCCCATACCCCGAAAATGAAGGTCTAACCCCCTCCCTTACTAATGAACCCCCATGCCAAACTAGTTGCCTCCTTAAGCCTACTCCTAGGGACAACCATCACAATCTCAAGCAACCATTGAATAATAGCCTGAACCGGACTAGAAATCAACACACTCGCTATCATCCCCCTCATCTCAAAATCCCACCACCCTCGAGCTATCGAAGCCACAATCAAATATTTTCTAGTGCAAGCCGCCGCCTCAACCCTAGTCCTCTTCGCAAGCATGAACAATGCATGATACACAGGACAATGAGATCTTACCCAACTAACTCACCCCACTTCATGCCTACTCCTCACAGCTGCAATCGGAATAAAACTGGGGCTAGTTCCATTTCATTTCTGGTTCCCAGAAGTACTTCAGGGCTCACCCCTAACCACTGCCCTGCTACTATCAACAATAATAAAATTTCCTCCAATTACCATTTTATTCATAACCTCACACTCCCTCAACCCAACATTAATAACCACCATAGCAATTGCATCAGCAGCCTTAGGTGGGTGAATAGGGCTAAACCAAACCCAGATCCGAAAGATTTTGGCCTTCTCATCCATCGCCCACTTAGGTTGAATAACGATCATCATCATTTACAGCCCAAAGCTCACCCTATTAACCTTCTATCTATATTCTCTAACAACAACTACCGTCTTTCTCACCCTAAACACAATTAAAACCGTAAAACTATCAACAATAATAACCTCATGAACAAAGACCCCCATACTCAACGCCACCCTCATACTAACCTTACTATCACTAGCAGGGCTTCCCCCTCTCACAGGATTCTTGCCTAAATGACTCATCATCCAAGAGTTAACTAAACAAGAAATAACAACAGCAGCCACAATCATTGCCATATTATCCCTGCTAGGGCTGTTCTTCTACCTTCGCCTCGCATATTACTCAACAATCACACTCCCACCAAACTCTACAAACCACATAAAACAATGACACATTAATAAACCGACGGGCTCTCCAATCGCCATCACTACTTCTCTATCAATCCTACTACTACCCCTCTCCCCAATAATCCTAACCACCATCTAGAAACTTAGGATAATCCCTAAACCGAAGGCCTTCAAAGCCTTAAACAAGAGTTGAACCCTCTTAGTTTCTGTTAAGATCCGCAGGACATTAACCTGCATTTCCTGAATGCAACCCAGACGCTTTTATTAAGCTAGGACCTCCCCTAGACAGATGGGCCTCGATCCCATAAAATTCTAATTAACAGTTAGATGCCCGAACCAGCAAGCTTCTGCCTATCAGACTCCGGCACACTTTTAATGTACATCAATGAGCTTGCAACTCAACATGAATTTCACCACGGAGTCGATAAGAAGAGGAATCGAACCTCTGTAAAAAGGACTACAGCCTAACGCTTCAACACTCAGCCATCTTACCTGTGACCTTCATCAATCGATGACTATTTTCAACAAACCACAAAGACATCGGCACCCTATATTTAATCTTCGGCGCATGAGCTGGCATAGTAGGTACTGCCCTCAGCCTGCTTATTCGTGCAGAACTTGGCCAACCCGGAACCCTCCTAGGGGACGACCAAATCTATAACGTAATTGTCACCGCCCACGCCTTCGTGATAATCTTCTTCATAGTAATACCAATCATGATCGGCGGCTTCGGAAACTGACTAGTCCCACTTATAATCGGTGCCCCCGACATAGCATTTCCACGTATAAACAACATAAGCTTCTGACTACTACCCCCATCATTCTTACTCCTCCTAGCCTCTTCCACAGTAGAAGCCGGAGCCGGTACAGGGTGAACAGTATACCCCCCTCTAGCTGGCAATCTAGCCCATGCTGGAGCTTCAGTAGACCTAGCAATCTTCTCCCTTCACTTAGCAGGTGTATCCTCCATTCTAGGTGCTATTAACTTTATCACTACAGCCATCAACATAAAACCTCCCGCTCTCTCACAATATCAAACCCCACTATTCGTATGATCCGTACTCATTACTGCCGTACTATTACTACTCTCACTTCCAGTGCTTGCTGCAGGCATCACTATACTACTTACAGACCGAAACCTAAACACAACATTCTTCGATCCCGCCGGAGGCGGTGACCCTGTACTGTATCAACACCTCTTCTGATTTTTTGGCCACCCAGAAGTATATATCCTAATCCTACCAGGCTTCGGAATCATTTCTCATGTTGTAACATACTACGCAGGTAAAAAAGAACCATTTGGCTACATAGGAATAGTCTGAGCCATACTATCCATCGGATTCCTAGGTTTCATCGTCTGAGCTCACCACATATTTACAGTCGGAATAGACGTAGACACCCGAGCATACTTCACATCTGCTACTATAATCATCGCTATCCCCACAGGCATCAAAGTATTCAGCTGATTAGCTACATTACACGGAGGGACTATCAAATGAGACCCTCCAATACTATGAGCCCTGGGCTTCATCTTCCTCTTCACCATTGGAGGTCTCACAGGAATTGTCCTAGCAAACTCCTCCCTAGATATCGCCTTACACGACACATACTACGTAGTTGCCCACTTCCACTATGTCCTCTCAATAGGGGCAGTCTTCGCCATCCTAGCAGGATTTACCCACTGATTCCCCCTATTAACAGGCTATACCCTCCACCCCTCATGAACTAAGGCCCACTTTGGAGTAATATTCACAGGGGTTAACCTAACATTCTTCCCACAACACTTCTTAGGCTTAGCTGGCATACCACGACGATACTCTGACTACCCAGACGCGTACACCCTATGAAACACCATATCCTCTATTGGCTCGCTTATCTCAATAACAGCTGTAATCATGCTGATATTCATCATCTGAGAAGCCTTCGCATCAAAGCGAAAAGTCCTACAACCAGAACTAACTGCCACCAACATCGAATGAATCCACGGCTGCCCACCTCCATATCACACCTTCGAAGAGCCAGCCTTCGTTCAAGTCCAAGAAAGGAAGGAATCGAACCCTCATATGCTGGTTTCAAGCCAACCGCATCAAACCACTCATGCTTCTTTCTTATGAGGTGTTAGTAAACCAATTACATAGCCTTGTCAAGTCTAAATCACAGGTGAAAGCCCTGTATACCTCACATGGCCAACCACTCACAATTTGGCTTTCAAGACGCCTCATCACCCATCATAGAAGAACTCGTCGAATTCCACGATCATGCCCTAATAGTCGCACTGGCAATCTGTAGCCTAGTCCTCTACCTTCTAGCACTCATACTCATAGAAAAACTATCCTCAAATACTGTTGACGCACAAGAAGTCGAACTAATCTGAACAATCCTACCAGCTATCGTTCTCATCCTCCTTGCTCTCCCTTCACTGCAAATCTTGTACATAATAGATGAGATTGATGAACCCGACCTAACCTTAAAAGCTATTGGCCATCAATGATACTGAAGCTACGAATACACAGACTTCAAAGATCTCTCATTCGACTCGTACATGATTCCCACAACAGAACTCCCACTAGGCCACTTCCGACTCTTAGAAGTAGACCATCGCGTTGTCGTCCCCATAGAATCCCCCATCCGCATCATCGTCACCGCAGGTGATGTACTTCACTCCTGAGCTATCCCCACCCTGGGAGTAAAAACTGACGCAATCCCAGGACGACTAAACCAAACATCATTCATCACCACCCGACCAGGAGTCTTCTACGGCCAATGCTCCGAGATCTGTGGGGCTAACCACAGCTACATACCAATCGTGGTAGAATCAACCCCCCTCACTTACTTCGAGAACTGATCTTCACTACTATCATCCTAATCATTAAGAAGCTATGTATCAGCACTAGCCTTTTAAGCTAGAGAAAGAGGACCACCACCCCTCCTTAATGAAATGCCACAACTCAATCCTAACCCATGATTCTTCATTATATTAGTATCATGAATAACCTTCTCCCTAATCATCCAGCCTAAACTCCTATCGCTTACCCTAACCAACCACCCCTCCAACAAAACACATTCAACCACCAAGACCACACCTTGAACCTGACCATGAACCTAAGCTTCTTCGATCAATTCACAAGCCCATGCCTACTAGGAATCCCACTAATCCTCCTCTCTATGCTATTCCCCGCCCTATTATTCCCTACCCCAAACAACCGATGGGTCACCAACCGCCTCACTACCCTACAACTCTGATTCGTCCACCTAATCACAAAACAACTAATAATCCCACTAAACAAAGCAGGCCACAAATGAGCTCTAATCCTGACCTCACTAATAACATTCCTACTCACAATCAACTTACTAGGCCTACTACCCTACACATTTACCCCAACCACACAACTATCCATGAACATAGCACTAGCCTTCCCCCTCTGACTTGCAACATTACTCGTAGGCCTACGAAACCAACCTTCAGCCTCATTAGGCCACCTTCTCCCTGAAGGCACACCTACCCCCCTAATTCCCGCCCTAATCATAATTGAAACAACCAGCCTACTCATCCGCCCTCTAGCCCTAGGCGTCCGCCTCACGGCTAACCTCACCGCAGGCCACCTACTAATCCAGCTCATCTCCACAGCTACTACTGCCCTACTCCCAATTATCCCAGCCGTATCCATTCTAACCGCACTAATCCTACTCCTACTAACCATCTTAGAAGTAGCTGTAGCCATAATCCAAGCATACGTCTTCGTTCTCCTCCTCAGCCTATATTTACAAGAAAACATCTAATGGCACACCAAGCACATTCCTACCACATAGTAGACCCAAGCCCATGGCCCATTTTCGGAGCAGCAGCTGCCCTACTCACTACCTCCGGACTAATTATATGATTCCACTACAACTCATCTCAATTATTAACCCTGGGCCTACTTTCCATGATCCTAGTCATACTGCAATGATGACGAGACATCGTGCGAGAGAGCACATTCCAAGGCCATCACACTCCCACCGTCCAAAAAGGCCTGCGATATGGAATAATTCTGTTTATTACATCCGAAGCATTCTTCTTCCTGGGCTTTTTTTGGGCATTCTTCCACTCCAGCCTAGTCCCAACTCCAGAACTAGGCGGACAATGACCCCCAACAGGAATTAAACCCCTCAACCCCCTAGAAGTCCCCCTACTAAACACCGCTATCCTCTTAGCCTCGGGTGTGACAGTGACATGAGCACATCACAGCATTACGGAGGGTAACCGAAAACAAGGAATCCACGCACTAACCCTGACCATCTTACTGGGATTTTACTTCACAGCACTCCAAGCAATAGAATACTACGAAGCACCATTCTCAATTGCCGACGGTGTATACGGATCAACCTTTTTCGTCGCTACAGGATTCCATGGACTACACGTCATCATCGGATCCTCATTTCTATCAGTATGCCTGCTACGCCTAATTAAATATCATTTTACATCTAACCACCACTTTGGGTTCGAAGCAGCAGCTTGATACTGACACTTCGTAGACGTAATCTGATTATTCCTCTACATAACCATCTACTGATGAGGATCTTGCTCTTCTAGTATATTAATTACAATTGACTTCCAATCTCTAAAATCTGGTATAAACCCGGAGAAGAGCAATTAACATAATCACATTCATACTAACCCTCTCCCTTGCCCTAAGCATTATCCTCACCACATTAAACTTCTGACTGGCTCAAATAAACCCGGACCCGGAAAAACTATCCCCATACGAATGCGGATTTGACCCACTCGGATCCGCCCGACTCCCATTCTCCATTCGCTTCTTCCTCGTAGCAATCCTTTTCCTACTATTTGACTTAGAAATTGCACTCCTACTCCCCCTTCCATGAGCCGTACAACTCCAATCACCCACCCTTACTCTAATTTGAGCCTCCACCATCATCATTCTACTTACTCTAGGGTTAATCTACGAGTGAATACAAGGTGGCCTAGAATGAGCAGAATAAACACAGAAAGTTAGTCTAAACAAGACAGTTGATTTCGGCTCAACAAACCATAGTCCAACTCTATGACTTTCTTTATGTCACTCACACACCTAAGCTTCTACTCAACTTTCGCATTGAGCAGCTTAGGACTAGCCTTCCATCGAACGCACCTAATCTCTGCTCTACTATGTCTAGAAAGCATAATATTATCCATATACATTGCCTTATCACTTTGACCAGTAGAAAACCAAGCAACATCATTCGCTCTCCTGCCCGTACTCATGCTAGCCTTCTCAGCCTGCGAAGCAGGCACAGGCCTAGCAATACTAGTGGCATCCACACGAACCCACGGTTCCGACCATCTGCACAACCTAAACCTACTACAATGCTAAAAATCATCATCCCAACAATCATACTCCTCCCAGTAACTCTCCTATCGCCCCCAAAACTTCTATGAACAAACACCACTGCATACAGCCTGTTAATCGCCTCTCTCAGCCTACAATGACTCACCCCAACATACCACCCCTACAAAAACCTAACTCAATGGACTGGCATTGATCAAATCTCATCGCCCCTACTCACACTATCCTGCTGGCTACTACCACTCATAATCATAGCGAGCCAAAACCACCTACAACACGAACCCATCGTACGAAAACGAATCTTCATTATAACCCTCATCACAATCCAACCGTTCATTATTCTAGCATTTTCAACCACAGAACTTATACTATTCTATATCTCATTCGAAGCAACCTTAATCCCCACCCTAATTCTCATCACCCGATGAGGGAATCAACCAGAACGTCTAAGCGCTGGCATCTACCTACTATTCTACACCCTAATCAGCTCCCTCCCCCTACTAGTTGCCATTCTCCACTTACACACACAAACCGGCACCCTACACCTCATAATTCTAAAACTAACCCACCCCGTCCTCACTGTCTCCTGAACAGGTCTCCTATCAAGTCTTGCCCTACTAACAGCATTCATGGTAAAAGCCCCCTTATACGGACTCCATCTATGACTACCTAAAGCCCATGTCGAAGCCCCCATTGCTGGATCCATACTACTAGCTGCACTCCTCCTAAAACTAGGCGGATACGGCATCATACGACTCACCATACTCATAACACCCATTTCGAACAACCTACATTACCCCTTCCTAACCTTAGCACTATGAGGGGCACTAATAACTAGCTCGATCTGCCTGCGCCAAACTGACCTAAAATCACTCATCGCCTATTCCTCCGTAAGCCACATAGGTCTAGTCATCGCCGCAAGCATAATCCAAACGCACTGATCATTCTCAGGGGCAATAATCCTCATAATTTCACATGGATTAACCTCCTCAATACTATTCTGCCTGGCCAACACAAACTATGAACGTACACACAGCCGCATTCTCCTCTTAACACGTGGCCTACAACCCCTACTACCCCTCATAGCCACATGATGACTCCTAGCTAACCTAACAAACATAGCCCTACCCCCAACCACAAACCTAATAGCAGAACTAACAATCATAATCGCACTATTCAACTGATCCGCCTTCACAATCATTCTCACTGGAATCGCAACCCTACTAACCGCCTCCTACACCCTATTCATGCTACTAATAACTCAACGAGGGGTACTCCCTACCCATATTACATCAATCCAAAACTCCAGCACACGAGAACACCTCCTAATAACCCTCCACATCATCCCCCTACTCCTCCTAATCCTAAAACCAGAACTAATCTCAGGGATTCCCTCATGCAAGTATAGTTTAACCCAAACATTAGACTGTGATTCTAAAAATAGAAGTTAAACCCTTCTTACCTGCCGAGGGGTGGTTTAACCAACAAGAACTGCTAATTCTTGTATCTGAGTCTAAAGCCTCAGCCCCCTTACTTTTAAAGGATAACAGCAATCCATTGGTCTTAGGAGCCACCCATCTTGGTGCAAATCCAAGTAAAAGTAATGGAAATCGCATTACTCCTCAACACCTTCATAGCTCTGACACTAACAATCATCCTAACACCAATCCTACTTCCCTTCCTATCCAAAAACTTCCAAAACTCCCCCACCACCATCACTCACACAGTCAAAACCGCTTTCCTAACCAGCCTAGTGCCAATAGCCCTATTTATACACTCAGGCATAGAAAGTATTATCTCCAGCTGAGAATGAAAATTCATCATAAACTTTAAAATTCCTATTAGCCTTAAAATAGACCAATACTCCCTAATATTCTTCCCCATTGCACTATTTGTAACATGGTCCATTCTCCAATTTGCATCATGATACATAGCCTCCGACCCCTACATCACAAAATTCTTCCACCATCTCCTAATATTCCTAATCGCCATATTAACCCTAACTATCGCTAATAACCTATTCCTCCTCTTCATCGGGTGAGAAGGAGTTGGAATCATATCATTCTTATTAATCGGCTGATGACAGGGACGGGCAGAAGCCAATACAGCCGCCCTCCAAGCCGTCCTTTACAACCGAATTGGAGACATCGGCATTATCTTAAGCATAGCATGACTTGCCTCATACACAAACACCTGAGAAGTACAACAAGCCTTCACCCCAACCCAAACCCCTACACTCCCTCTCCTCGGCCTAATCCTGGCAGCAACAGGAAAATCAGCCCAATTCGGCCTTCACCCATGACTACCAGCTGCCATAGAAGGCCCAACCCCAGTTTCTGCCCTACTCCATTCCAGCACTATAGTAGTAGCCGGAATCTTCCTACTAATTCGTACCCACCCTATGCTTTCCAACAACCAAACTGCTCTCACCACATGCTTATGCCTAGGCGCACTATCCACACTATTCGCCGCCACCTGCGCAATCACACAAAATGACATCAAAAAAATCATTGCTTTCTCTACATCCAGCCAACTAGGACTTATAATAGTTACCATTGGACTTAACCTCCCACAACTTGCCTTCTTGCATATCTCAACACACGCTTTCTTCAAGGCTATACTGTTCCTTTGCTCCGGATCAATCATCCACAGCCTAAATGGAGAACAAGACATTCGAAAAATAGGGGGCTTACAAAAAATACTCCCCACAACTACCTCCTGCTTAACTATTGGCAACCTAGCCCTAATAGGAACCCCCTTCCTAGCTGGATTCTACTCAAAAGACCTAATCATCGAAAGCATAAACACCTCATATCTAAACACTTGAGCTCTCCTCTTAACCCTGCTAGCCACATCATTTACTGCAACCTACACCCTACGCATAACACTACTCGTCCAAACAGGATTTACCCGAATACCCACAACTGTCCCAATAAATGAAAACGACCGGGCAATCATTAATCCAATCACCCGCCTCGCTCTAGGCAGCATTACAGCCGGCCTACTCATTACATCCTTCATTTTACCAACAAAAACCCCCCCAATAACCATACCAACGCTCACAAAAACTGCAGCCATCATTGTCACAACCCTAGGCATCATCCTTGCCCTAGAACTTTCAAACATAACCCACACCCTAACTCCACCAAAACAAACCACCCTCATAAACTTCTCCACCTCATTGGGATTCTTCAACCCCTTATCCCACCGCCCTGCCTCTACAAACCTACTAAACAGCGGACAAAAAATTGCATCCCACCTAATCGACCTATCCTGATACAAAAAAATAGGCCCAGAAGGACTCGCTGACCTTCAACTCATAGCAACCAAAACCTCCACCACTCTCCACTCCGGACTAATCAAAACCTACTTAAGCTCATTTGCCCTATCTATCCTCATTATTCTACTAACACATAGACCTAAAACCCACTACCCCAATGGCCCCAAACCTACGAAAATCCCACCCTCTCCTTAAAATAGTTAACAGCTCACTAATCGACCTCCCCACCCCATCAAACATCTCTGCTTGATGAAACTTCGGGTCCCTACTAGGCATTTGCCTACTAACACAAATCCTAACAGGACTCCTACTAGCCATACACTACACCGCAGACACAACCCTAGCCTTCTCATCCGTCGCCCACACATGTCGAAACGTACAATACGGCTGACTAATCCGAAACCTCCACGCAAACGGAGCATCATTCTTCTTTATTTGTATTTACCTACACATCGGACGAGGATTCTACTACGGCTCATACCTCTACAAAGAAACCTGAAATACAGGAGTCATTCTCCTCCTAACCCTAATAGCAACTGCCTTCGTAGGATATGTACTACCATGAGGACAAATATCCTTCTGAGGTGCTACAGTCATCACCAACTTATTCTCAGCAATCCCATACATCGGCCAAACCCTCGTAGAATGAGCCTGAGGTGGCTTCTCAGTAGACAACCCAACACTAACCCGGTTCTTTGCTCTCCATTTCCTACTTCCATTCATAATCGCAGGTCTTACCTTCATCCACCTAACCTTTCTTCACGAATCAGGGTCAAACAATCCGCTAGGTATTCAATCAAACTGTGACAAAATCCCATTCCACCCCTACTTCTCACTCAAAGACATCCTAGGATTCATTATCATATTCCTACCGCTAACAACATTAGCCCTATTCTCACCCAACCTACTAGGTGACCCAGAAAACTTTACTCCAGCAAACCCGCTCGTTACACCCCCACACATCAAACCCGAATGATACTTCCTATTCGCATACGCCATCTTACGCTCAATCCCCAACAAACTGGGAGGCGTATTAGCCCTTGCAGCATCCGTACTAGTACTATTCCTAAGCCCCCTACTTCACAAATCTAAACAACGTACAATAACCTTCCGCCCCCTCTCACAGCTCCTATTCTGAATCCTAGTTACTAACCTCTTCATCCTAACATGAGTAGGCAGTCAACCCGTAGAACACCCCTTCATCATCATTGGACAACTGGCCTCCTTAGCCTACTTCACCATCCTACTACTCCTATTCCCCGCTATCGGAGCCCTAGAAAACAAAATACTTAACTACTAAAAACACTCTAATAGTTTAACAAAAACATTGCTCTTGTAAGCCAAAGACTGAAGATCGCACCCCTTCTTAGAGTTTCCCCCTTCAGAAAAAGAGGACCTACACCTCTATCTCCAACTCCCAAAGCTGGTATTTTACACTAAACTATTCTCTGACCCCCCCCTAAACTGCCCGAATAGCGCCACGAGATAACCCTCGCACCAACTCCAACACAACAAACAGAGTTAACAGCAATCCCCAACCCGCCACCAAAAACATCCCGACCCCACAAGAATAAAACATTGCCACACCACTAAAATCCAACCGAACAGAAAACATACCCCCACTATCAACGGTAACCACCCCAGGATTTCAAAATTCAACAAGTCCCCCAACAACCCCACCTACCATAAGCACTAGAACAAACCCTACTCCATACCCAACAACCCGCCAATCCCCCCAAGTCTCCGGAAAAGGATCTGCAGCCAAAGACACAGAATAGACAAAAACCACCAACATTCCCCCCAAATACACCATAAACAACACCAAAGATACAAAAGAAACCCCCAAACTTAACAACCACCCACACCCTGCAACAGAAGCTAAAACCAAGCCAACTACTCCATAATAAGGAGAGGGGTTAGATGCAACTGCCAAACCCCCCAGGACAAAACACAACCCCAAAAAGAGCACAAAATAAGTCATGGCAATTTCTGCTTGGCCTTTTTCCAAGACTTCCGGCCTGAAAAGCCGTCGTTGTTTAACCTCAACTACAGAAACTATACCCACATTTACTCTTTCTTTCCCCCCACCCCCCTTACCCCCCTATGTGGTATTTTACATTAAACTATATCCCCCATTATACATACTAATTAATGTTCGACAACCATTAATATTCAAACGGGCATTCTCCCTCCGACACCATCCTCTCTTCCAGAGGATATCCCATGCAATGAACCCCAGAATTCATTCAATAGCAGTACTAAAACCATCTCCTCGTTAGGTTATACATACCAACCTCTCTGCATACGACAGTGCTTGCCTGCCCCCCTGAATGAACTGTTGAGACATAGTCATTCAGCAATACCTGGTGCTAACCTATGATCGTCCAGTGTCCTTCAGAGTACACAAAGCTTCGGACCAGGTGGATTTATTAGTCGGTCTCCTCACGTGAAATCAGCAACCCGGTGTAGGAAAGATCCTACGTTACTAGCTTCAGGACCATTCTTTCCCCCTACACCCCTAGCCCATCTTGCTCTTTTGCGCCTCTGGTTCCTATGTCAGGGCCATGCCTGGATTAGTCCTCTCAATCTGTACTTCACCGATACATCTGGTCGGCTATTTATCAACATCTCACCCGTGATCGCGACATCCGACCGTTTTGGCACCTTTGGTTCCTTTTTTTTTCTGGCGTCTTCAATAAACCCCTCCAGTGCACCGAGGTATACCCAATCTAAGACATGTACCCTCCCTGGTATTCGTGCGGAGTTTGGCCCTCAGGGATACTCTAAGTGTCATGGTTGTAAGGTATGGGGAATCATTTTTACACTGATACACTTTGTCGGACAACTGGCTATGGTGAGTGCACAGACTATCATCTATGTTGTTATTTAGTGAATGCCCAATGGACATGATTTTTTACTTTTCATTTCCTCTAATTTTCTAAACAAAACTAGGGAGTTTTAACTGAAAGATTAACCGTGATTTTTTCACGTATTTTATCATCATTTTATCATCATTTTTTTACATGTCAACAACAGTGATATTCCATTAAAAAAGAACATACACAACTTTGTGTTTGTATATTCGAACAACATACTATACATTATAAAAGAGACTCCCCTGAAAACAACAAACAACAACAGACAACAAACAACAAACAACAAACAACAAACAACAAACAACAAACAACAAACAACAAACAACAAGCAACAAACAACAAACAACAAACAACAAACAACAAACAACAAACAACAAACAACAAACAACAAACAACAAACAACAAACAACAAACGACAAACAACAAACAACAACAAACCAGGCATCTT